ATGCTGGATATCTGACGCGCAGACTTGTTGAAGTAGTTCAACACATTGTTGTGCGTAGAACAGATTGTGGCACCACACAAGGGTTTTCAGTGAGTCCTCTAAATGGGATGATGTCGGAAAAAGTTTTTATTCAAACATTGATTGGGCGTGTACTAGCAGATGATATATATATGGGACCGCGATGCATTGCCATTAGAAATAAAGATATTGGTATTGGACTTATCAATCGATTCGTAACCTTTCGAATACACCCAATATCTATTCGAACTCCCTTTACTTGTAGGAGTATATTTTGGATCTGTCGATTCTGTTATGGACGGAGTCCTACTCATGGCGACCTGGTCGAATTGGGGGAAGCTGTAGGTATTATTGCGGGTCAATCTATTGGAGAACCGGGTACTCAACTAACATTAAGAACTTTTCATACTGGCGGAGTATTCACTGGGGGTACTGCAGAACATGTACGAGCCCCCTCTAATGGAAAAATCAAATTTAATGAGGATTTGGTTCATCCCACACGTACACGTCACGGACATCCTGCTTTTCTGTGTTATATAGACTTCTATATAACTATTGAGAGTGAAGACATTCTACATAATGTGAATATTCCACCTAAGAGTTTTCTGTTAGTTCAAAATAATCAATATGTAGAATCCGAACAAGTGATTGCTGAGATTCGCGCCGGAACATACACTTTCAATTTTAAAGAGAAGGTTCGAAAACATATTTATTCTGATTCAGAGGGCGAAATGCACTGGAGTACCAATGTGTACCATGCATCTGAATTTACATATGGTAATGTTCATCTTTTACCAAAAACAAGTCATTTATGGATATTAGCGGGAGGGTCGTGCGGAGCTAGGGTAGTCCCTTTTTCGCTTCACAAAGATCAAGATCAACTGAACATTCATTCACGTTCTGTCGAACGACGATATAATTCTAACCGCTCCGTAACTAATGAGCAAGTGAAAAGTAAACCCTTTCGTTGGGATATTTCGGGTAAAAATGAGGGTACTCTTCCTGTTTATTCCGAATTAAATAAAATCATATATACTGGTCATTGCAATATACGATATCCTGCTATTCTCTATGAGAATTCTACTTTATTGTCAAAGAGGCGAAGCAATAGATTGATCATTCCATTCCAGTCGATTCAAGAACGAAAGAAAGAAATAATGCTCGATTCAGATTCCGATATCTTGGTTGAAATACCCATAAATGGTATTTTCCGCAGAAATAGTATTTTTGCTTATTTTGATGATCCTCAATACAGAAGAAACAGCTCAGGAATCACAAAATATGGGACTACGGAGGTGCATTCAATCGTCAAAAAAGAGGATTTGGTTGATTATCGAGGGGCAAAAGAATTTAAGCCAAAATACCAAATGAAAGTAGATCGGTTTTTTTTCATTCCCGAGGAAGTACATATTTTGCCTGGCTCTTCTTCCATAATGGTGCGGAATAATAGTATCATTGGAGGAGATACACTAATAACTTTAAATAGAAGAAGCCGAGTAGGCGGATTGGTCCGAATAGAGAGAAAAAAGAAAAGGATTGAACTTCAAATCTTTTCTGGAGATATTTATTTTCCTGGAGAGTCAGATCGGATAGTCCGACACAGCAGCATCTTAATACCACCAGGAACGGGAAAAAGAAATCCGAAGGAATACAAAACTAAATGGAAAAATTGGATTTATGTCCAAGGGATCATACCGACCAAGACAAAGTATTTTGTTTTGGTTCGACCTGTAGAAACATATGAAATAGCAGACGGTATAAATTTATCAACACTTTTCCCTCAGGATCCGTTGCAAGAAAGGGATAACATGAAACTTCGAATTGTCAATTATATCCTTTATGGAAACGGCAAAACTTTTTTTGGAATTCCTGACACAAGTAATCAATTAGTCCGAACTTGTTTAGTATTGAATTGGAACCACACTAAAAACGATTCTTTTATCGGGGAGGCCCACGTTTCTTTTGTTCAAATAAAGACAAATGATCTGATTCGAGATTTTATAAGAATCGACTTAGTCAACTCCCCTCTTTTGTATACCGGAAAAAGGAACGATTCATCAAGTTCATGGTTGACCTATAATACTGGATCAAGTCGCACCTATATCAATCCGTTTTATGCCAAGGCAGGGATTCAGCAACCCCTTATTATCCAAAATCAAGTAACTATTCGTACCTTGTTGAAGAGAAATAACGAAGATCAATCTTTTCTAATTTTGTCATCATCCAATTGTTTTCAAATGGGGTCGTTCAACAGTGTAAAATATCACAATGGAATAACAGAAGCACTTAAACGAGACCCCCCCATAGTTTCAGTTCGGAAATTGAAATCATTGGGTTCCTTAGGAATAGCCCTTCCAATTACGCATTTTGACCGTTTACTAATCCATAATCACATTTTGGTAATGAAATATTTTCAACTTGACAATTTAAAACAGACTTTTGACATAATTCAATATTATTTAATGGATGAAAATCGAAGGAT